TAAAACAAGGTGGTAACCAAAGGGAATTACTGAATAACTTAGTAAAATGGATATGACCGCGATAGACGGCCCGATACTGAATAAACTAATATCTCCCCTAGATGGGAGAAGATCTTCTTTTAAAAGTAGTTTGGTACCATCCGCTAGAGCTTGAAGAATTCCAAAAGGACCCGCGTATTCAGGTCCAATGCGTTGTTGTACTCCCGCAGATATTTGTCTTTCTAACCACACAATTACCAGTACCCCTATTATGATTCCAAATACAGGAGTAAAAATAGGAATAAGTAACCATATGAGCCCATAAACCTCTTTTAAGGATTCCGATCTGGAAAAAGAATTGATAGCTTGTACTTTTATCGTCTCAATTATCATTTCAACGATCAACTTCTCCCATAATAATATCTATACTACCTAGTATTGTCATAATATCGGCCAATTTCATTTTTTTAACTAGCTGAGGAAGAATTTGCAAATTGATAAAACCAGGTGGACGAATTTTCCATCTCCAGGGAAAAACACTCCGATCTCCTACCAGAAAAATTCCCAATTCCCCCTTGGGGGCTTCTACTCTCACATAAAGCTCTTGCTTAGACAATTCAAAAGTGGGCGAAGGTTTCTTACTAATGAATCGATAATCAAAATCATTCCATTCAGAATCCTTTGTTTTATCAAAGCGCCGTACCTCTAAATTTTCATAGGGCCCTCCGGGAATTCCTTCCAGGGCTTGTTGAATAATTTTGATGGATTCCACCATTTCACCGATTCGGACTAAATAACGGGCTAGTGAATCTCCCTCTTTTTGCCATTGTACTTCCCAATCAAATTCGTCGTAAGACTCATAATGATCCATTTTACGAAGATCCCACGGAATTCCGGAAGCTCGTAGCATTGGTCCCGATAAACCCCAATTTATTGCTTCCTCTCCACTAATAATACCCACCCCTTCAACACGTTCCAAAAAAATGGGATTACGTGTAATAAGCTTTTGATATTCAGTAACCCCTGTTAAAAAATAATCACAGAAATCCAAGCATTTATCTATCCAGCCATAAGGTAGATCAGCAGCCACCCCTCCGATACGGAAATAATTATGCATCATTCGCATACCTGTGGAAGATTCGAATAGGTCATATATTAATTCTCTCTCTCGGAAAATATAGAAGAAAGGGGTCTGCGCACCGATATCCGCCATAAAAGGGCCAAGCCATAACAAATGAGAAGCTATACGACTCAGTTCTAGCATAATTACTCTAATATAGCTCGCTCTTTTCGGTACTTGGATATTTCCCAACTGTTCTGGTCCATTTACCGTTATTGCCTCTGTAAACATAGTAGCTAAATAATCCCAACGTGTTACATAAGGAAGATATTGTATAATTGTTCGATTTTCTGCAATTTTTTCCATTCCTCTGTGTAAATAACCCAATACGGGTTCACAGTCAATAACATTTTCTCCATCTAGAGTAATGATGAGTCGAAGAACACCGTGCATTGATGGGTGTTGAGGACCCATATTGACTATCATGAGGTCTTTTCTTGTAGTCGGTACAGTCATATATTTTTTCCCCGATTCATTATTCCACGAATTGCTGAAAACCAAATGAAGTTCATTAAATATATAATATAAATAAAATCAAACAAAAAATGAACTTAACGAGTTTTTGGCTCCCGAATATCCAATTGACTAATTAATTCTTTATAGCGTACTCTATTTTTCTTTGACAAATAAGCCAGCAGCCGTTGACGTTTTCCCAAAATTTTACGTAGACCTCTCTGAGATAAATAATCTTTTCTGTGCAATTCCAAATGGGAAGTAAGTATACGTATCTTTTTGGTAAAACTGAATACTTGAAATTCAACAGAACCCCTATTTTCTTTTTTTTCTTCTTTCGAAATAACCATAACATTTTTCCTCCCTTTTTCTTTATTTACATTACAAATTGATTTACATTACAAATATAGATTTTACTGATCAGTAATAATAATGCCAGTCATTTTTATTTGTTATACACAATAATCTGGATTTATTCGTATACTTCTTTTTTTTTATCAAATTCACTTAATTGATAATCAAATCAATACAATTTTTCAATTCAGATATAAATAAAAAACTTCTAACCCACAAAATACAAGAATTTTCACCTAAGATAAGAAGATTATGACGATTCATTACTTACTAGATAGAATTGCTAAAATGAAAGTCAGGTAATCAGTATCATGTACCATAATGTAATATAACATTACAAGGCTGTATATATTTGTTTGTGTTCATATACCATGTCAGAGATGCCGCTTGATCCATGTAATGTAAATGTATCATCAACTAATTATCAATCGTGGATACATATGTAGCCTTGACATACCGAAACGACTACCATTATTGGTATCAAACCAATAGCGATTCATACAAGCAAAATCTTCGAATCGATAATTTGGCCAAAGAAATAATTTGAACTTAATAAATCGATTTGTATCTACATCAAGATGCTTATCCTCATAAAAAAATTGACCACAGCGCTTTACATTGTTCCCATTGCAAAATACTGGATTTCTATCCCCAACATTGGCATTTCTTGAATTTAAACAAACGAAAATTCTCAATTCTCTACGACGTCTAGGAGATAAAAAATTTTCAGGAACAATAAAATCATAAAAATTTTCGTCTCTATTCCCATTTTCATGTCGTGCAATGGATTCATTAAGACCCTTTTTATCAACATTTATTTTTTCTTGGTATCTTCGATTAGTTTGGTGCTTACTCTTATGCACCCGTGAAATAGCTATGGTTTGGTACATGATAAATTGTCCGTCCCATTTTATGGATAGCCGAGCTGGTTCAATAATCAATAGTCCCCTTTTTATCAATTTTGTAAGAGTTGTAGACTTCGGAATCAGCATTACATCCAAACTTATTTCGTCCCTTTGAATAGAGGATATAGCAATTTCTTTTGGATTTCTCAATCTAAGGAGTAGGCAATATACCTTGATATTATTGAGTATTTTTTGATTAAAAGCATTATCCCATTTCAATTGAAAAAGAAAATATCTTTTCAGGAAGAAATCTAGTTCCGCTCCTATCTTGGATTTATTTTTATTTGTGCTTTTTTGAATGTATGATCCCCGATAATCTTCTTCTTTAACATTTTTTTTTTTTTTCGATGGATCGGATCCAAGATCTCCTTGGACTGGATGTTGTTTTTCTTCTTGATTTCGATTCTCTAATTCAAGAGATTTTTTTGGATTATATAATCTATCTTTTTTTTTCTTTTCATTGATATTTTTACTAATATTTTTATTTATATTCAATTTAAAAAGAAGTAAATTAATTGGTACGATCCACGGTTGAATCTTATATGTATTATAAAGTAACACAAATTCTGGTAAAAACCACAGTTCTAGATTCGATATCGGACAATTTAGGATTTCTTCATTCATTCCCATCCAGTCAAAAGATGTTTTTGTTTGATTGGTTGGGCAGATTTGTTTATGAATCGTGAGATTAAAAAAAACTTTCTTATCCATTTTCTCAATTATTTGATAATAATTAGTCCGAGTCTTAGTATTTTTATTAATATTGACGCTGGCCTCGATATCTCTATTTCTCCATTCCTCAATATCGATATTTTTTCTAAGACAAAAATTAATAGTTCTCCAATCAAAATATTTTCTATCCGTATTTTTATCCCTATCAATAATAGAATCTTCTCGTAGATAGTTACCAAGATTTATATCTCTCGGCAAATAAAAGAATTCGGTATTATACTTATTGTAATTATAGGGAATCTCTTTGGTCTCATTTACTTGTAATGGCGACCCATAAATATATGAACCTTTCTTATCTTCATAATTCATATATTTATTTGATAAAAGATCAAATTTGTAGTTTTTTAATTTATCTTTTCGGTTCGGTAATGAATTTACTGCATATGCATAATTGTTTTCTTTCTTGTAATGAATTAATCGGTCTTTTTCATATGAATAAAAATGGGTTGGGTTTGTATTTTGAATCATCAAATTTTGATTGATTCTATTTCGCCAATTTTGCGGTACTAATCTAGACCATCTAGTCTGAGATAAATTGTATTTATAGTGATAATTACCCATTAACCAGCTTTTCCATTCATTCATTTTTAAACCGCGAAGTTTCTTATACCTTGATTCGGAATGAAATATTCCTTGTGTTCCAAAAAAAGATTTTTTTATTCTATCCTTAATAAAAGGAATTGTTCCGTGATATTGAAATAAAAATTTCAAGTAATGTTTGTTGATAACTTGTGCTTGTGATAATTTGTAAAATACGTATGCCTGTGACAACGAAGAAAGGTCACAAAAAATCTGCGAATTTTGATTACTAATATTATAAATCCACTTAGTCGAAATCAAATTTCTTTTATTTTGTTTTGTTTTATCAATATAAATTCCTTTTTTATTTGTTTCATCATTGGAATTATCCGTTATTTTGTTTTTTAATTGAAGTAAATTTTTTACATGTATTCTGGGAATATTAATGATACGTAAAAAGATATCTCTGTATATCCTTTCAATAAAAAAATAAAAAAAATAGTGACATTTGCGCATTAGTCGAGCACTTCTTCTTTTTAATATCTGCCAAATATTTTTCGGAGATTCTAATCTTTTATCATTACAATTTGTTTCGTTAGGACTAATGTTTATATACGTAGTTATAAATATGTTTTTTTTATCTTTTGTTATTTTTTCGATTTGATTTCTGATTGTATTTGTCTTATCAGCCAGATCTTTCATCTTTTTTTCTGTCAGTGAATAATTTGTCCAATCCGCAGATCTAATTCGAATGGACGATTCATGATTTATATGATTACTTATTAGTGATTTTTTATTTTTTATATTTATATTCGATTCATATACTTCCCTCAATCCAAATAATGGAATTAGACTTACTTTTTTAAGTTCTTTCATTATTCTTTTTATAAATCTAACTATTTTTCTAACCCATCTTGTTTTTTCTTTTGATACTTTTC